AATGAAATGCCTGATAAAAGGGTTACTTTGATAGAGTAAATCATGTAGGTTTCCTACTTTCATTATGGGAAGATAAGCTAAGTTTAAGCTCATAGGTTCATACCCTATTTATGGAGAATGCTCCTCTTCCTACATTACATTTAATAGAATTAAACTATTTCTTAGAGTATCAAAAACTCTTGTGCCTCGTACACTATAATGTAAAGGAAGATAAGCTAAGTTTAAGCTCATAGGTTCATACCCTATTTATGGTTTCGACCTCTTTCTAATGTTAAACCATCCGACACGTCTACTATTTTACCTCACTCTTATAACTGGGACTTTAATTTCTATCTCTTCTACTTCTTGGCTAGGTGCTTGAATTGGTCTTGAAATTAACCTTTTATCATTTATTCCTCTTATATCCAACATAAATAATCAATTTGCTACCGAAGCGACCTTGAAATATTTTCTAACTCAAGCTTTAGCTTCAGCCATTCTTCTATTCGGGGTTGTTACTCTTAGACTCGGGAGTCATTTAACATTCTCTAGATTCACTGATAGAACTCTTCTAAATACTGTTCTTAGATCCACCTTACTTCTAAAAATAGGAGCAGCCCCATTTCATTTCTGATTTCCTGGAGTAATGGAAGGGTTAGATTGATTTAACGGTCTAATTTTAATAACTTGACAAAAAATTGCCCCTTTGATATTAATTTCTTATGTCATTACCCCTAATGCATTTAGTTTTTCGATTATTATCATTTGTATTATCACTGGATCCGTAGGAGGATTTAACCAAACTTCCTTACGAAAGATTATAGCTTATTCATCTATTAATCACCTAGGTTGAATACTTAGTTCTGTTCTATTGGGGGAGTCCTATTGATTAACGTACTTTACATTTTATGTCTTCTTAAGCACTTCTGTTATTTTACTCTTTCACGCTTATCAATTATCCCACATCAACCAGTTTTTCAGACTACCTTTAAATAACCCAATCCTCAAAATAGCTTTATTTTGTAACCTCCTTTCTTTAGGAGGGTTGCCCCCTTTCCTTGGATTTCTCCCTAAGTGAATTATTATCCAAAGCTTAGTAGATCATCACTATACCCCTCTTGTTACATTAATAGTAATCTTCACCCTTGGTACACTTTATTTTTATCTTCGTATAGGATACTCAGCCTTTATATTAGCACATGCAGAAACTAAATGAATCCCTCTTATACCCTTTTCTCCTTCTCTTCAATGAATTACTTTACTTCTACTAAGATTTTCTCTTGTTGGACTTCTAATTGCTCCTCTTCTTATCCCTATCCTATAAGGCTTTATGTTAATCAAACAAATAGCCTTCAAAGCTATCAATAAGAGTTTAATCTCTTAAGCCTTAGTAAATATTACATCCCTAGAATTGCAGCCTAGTATCTTTCTTAGACTATAAGACCTGGTAGAAGAGGGATTAACCCTCCTAAATAGATTTACAGTCTATCACCTAACTCAGCCATTCTACCGCGACAATGACTTTTCTCAACAAACCATAAGGATATTGGAACTTTATATTTTATCTTTGGGGCTTGATCAGGAATAGTAGGAACTTCCTTAAGTCTCCTTATTCGAGCTGAACTAGGACAACCCGGGTCTCTAATTGGAGATGACCAAATCTATAATGTTATTGTTACCGCCCATGCTTTTATTATAATTTTCTTTATAGTTATGCCAATCATAATTGGAGGATTCGGAAACTGATTAGTCCCTCTTATACTTGGAGCTCCTGATATGGCTTTTCCACGAATAAACAATATAAGTTTTTGGCTTTTACCTCCTGCTCTTACTCTGCTTCTCGCTAGAAGCATAGTAGAAAGTGGGGCTGGTACAGGTTGGACCGTTTACCCCCCACTTTCAGCTGGAATTGCCCACGCTGGGGCTTCAGTTGATCTAGCTATTTTCTCTCTTCACCTAGCCGGGGTATCTTCCATTTTAGGAGCAGTAAATTTCATTACCACAACTATCAATATACGATCAACAGGAATAACAATAGACCGTATTCCCCTCTTTGTTTGATCTGTTTTAATTACAGCTATTTTACTTTTACTATCTTTACCCGTTCTGGCTGGTGCTATTACAATACTTCTCACCGATCGAAACCTTAATACTTCGTTCTTTGACCCTGCTGGAGGAGGGGATCCTATCCTTTACCAACATTTATTTTGGTTCTTTGGTCACCCTGAAGTCTATATTCTTATTTTACCAGGATTTGGTATAATTTCTCACATTATTAGTCAAGAAAGAGGAAAGAAGGAAGCCTTTGGAACCCTAGGAATAATTTACGCTATACTTGCCATTGGACTTTTAGGGTTTGTTGTATGAGCCCATCATATATTTACAGTTGGAATAGACGTTGATACCCGAGCCTACTTCACTGCTGCTACAATAATTATTGCGGTCCCTACCGGAATTAAAATTTTTAGTTGATTAGCCACTCTCCACGGAACTCAACTTACTTACAGTCCTTCTCTTTTATGAGCTCTAGGATTTGTTTTCCTATTTACAATTGGAGGATTAACTGGAGTTGTTCTTGCCAATTCTTCTATTGATATTGTTTTACACGACACATACTACGTTGTTGCTCATTTCCATTACGTTTTATCTATAGGAGCTGTATTTGCCATTATAGGAGGATTAGTACACTGATTCCCCTTATTTACAGGACTCTCCCTTCATCCACAATGGTTAAAGGTCCATTTCGCTGTTATATTCATTGGAGTTAACCTTACATTCTTTCCTCAACACTTCTTAGGTCTCGCCGGAATACCCCGACGATATTCTGATTACCCAGATGCTTATGCTGCATGAAACGTAGTTTCTTCCGTTGGATCAACAATCTCTTTTGTTGGGGTCCTAATACTTATATTTATTGTTTGAGAAAGTATTATTAGTTACCGTCAAGTAACCTTCCCGCTTCAAATAAATTCGTCTATCGAATGGTTTCATAGTCTACCTCCTGCTGAACACAGCTATGCTGAACTACCTACTCTTTTAAACTTCTAATATGGCAGATAAGTGCAATGAATTTAAGCTCCATACATAGAGGTTAGTCCTCTTATTGGAAACAAATGTCAACATGAGCCAACTTAGGATTTCAAGATAGTACCTCCCCTCTTATAGAACAACTCACTTTCTTTCATGATCACACCTTATTAATCCTTGTTATAATTACCGTCCTCGTTGGGTACCTTATACTCACTTTACTTTTTAATACATACACACACCGGTACCTTTTAGAAGGTCAAACAATTGAAGTAATTTGAACAATTTTACCTGCAATTACTTTAGTGTTTATCGCACTTCCTTCTCTACGACTTTTGTACCTTCTTGATGAAGTCAGAGACCCCTCTATTACTCTTAAAACTATTGGACATCAATGATACTGAAGTTATGAATATTCAGACTTTTTAAATGTCGAATTCGATGCTTACATAATCCCTACTCATGAACTCCCAGAAGGCAATTTCCGACTTTTAGAAGTTGATAACCACACGGTTCTTCCTATAAACACCCAAATTCGAGTTCTAATTACAGCCGCTGATGTTCTTCACTCTTGAGCTGTTCCGTCTTTAGGAGTAAAGGTTGACGGAACCCCTGGACGATTAAACCAAACAAGTTTCCTGATAAATCGACCTGGTTTATTCTATGGTCAATGTTCAGAAATTTGTGGAGCAAACCATAGTTTTATACCTATTGTTATTGAAAGTGTCCCTACTAACACCTTTATTTCGTGAGTTTCTACCATAAGTGAAGCTTCACTAGATGTCTGAAAGCAAGTAGTGGTCTCTTAAACCACCCATAGTAATATAGCACTTACTTCTAGTGAAAGAATTAGTTAAAAATAACATTAGTATGTCACGCTAAAATTGTTGGTTTAACCCAGCATTCTTTGATGCCTCAAATAGCACCCTTAAGATGATTAATTTTATTTATTGTTTTCTCTTCAACCCTAATTTTATTCAGTGTAATGAACTATTTTCTTGTAAATCCTTCATCTCCCCAATCATCTACCTCCCAATTCAAAACCCAAGCTTTTAATTGAAAGTGATAACTAACTTATTTTCCGTGTTTGATCCCTCAAGTAGAATTATAAATCTATCTTTAAACTGAGTAAGAACATTCCTAGGTATTCTTTTACTCCCTTCTGCATATTGGTTAATACCTTCTCGCTATTCCCTTATTTGAAATAAGGTTACATCCACTCTTCACCAAGAATTTAATACTTTACTTGGGCCTACTGGACACCCAGGAAGAACTTTTCTTTTTATTTCACTATTCTCTATAATCGTATTTAATAATTTCCTAGGTTTATTCCCTTATATCTTCACTAGATCAAGTCATCTCACCTTCACCCTTACATTAGCCCTTCCTTTATGAATAAGTTTTATACTTTATGGTTGAATTAATCACACACAACATATATTTGCCCATTTAGTTCCTCAAGGGACACCCCCAGTCCTTATACCCTTCATAGTATGTATTGAAACAATTAGCAATGTCATTCGACCTGGTACCTTAGCTGTTCGACTCGCAGCAAATATAATTGCTGGTCATCTTCTAATAACCCTTTTAGGAAATACTGGCCCAAGACTATCCTTAACTCTTCTAAGCTTTCTCGTTATTGGACAAATTGCTCTCCTTGTTTTAGAATCTGCTGTTGCCATTATTCAATCCTACGTCTTTGCTGTCTTAAGTACCCTTTATTCTAGTGAAGTAAACTAATGTCAACACACAGTAATCACCCATACCACTTAGTCGACCAAAGTCCTTGGCCTTTAACTGGTGCAATCGGAGCCATAGTTACACTGAGAGGCTTAATCCAATGATTCCACCAATATAGAACAAATCTCCTTTTCCTAGGATTGACCTTAACAACCTTAACGATAATTCAATGATGACGAGACATTACTCGTGAAGGAACATACCAAGGTTTACACACCTATATTGTAACTTTAGGACTACGATGAGGAATAATTTTATTTATTGTTTCAGAAGTATTCTTCTTTATTTCCTTCTTTTGGGCTTATTTTCATAGTAGCCTTTCCCCAACAGTGGAGTTAGGAGCCGTATGACCCCCAGCAGGAATTTCTCCATTCAATCCCCTACAAATTCCTCTCCTTAATACCGCTATTTTACTCGCCTCTGGGGTTACAGTAACTTGAGCTCACCACGGAATTATAGAAGGAAACCACTCTCAAGGACTCCAAGGATTATTTTTTACAGTTCTTTTAGGAATTTACTTTACAATCCTACAAGCATATGAATATATTGAAGCCCCCTTTACAATTGCTGATGCCGTTTATGGTTCTACCTTCTTTATGGCCACCGGATTCCATGGGCTCCATGTAATCATTGGAACCACCTTTCTCCTAGTATGTTTACTTCGACACTACTTTGAACACTTTTCGCCTGCCCACCACTTTGGGTTTGAAGCTGCCGCCTGATATTGACATTTTGTTGATGTCGTTTGATTATTTCTTTATGTATCAATCTACTGATGAGGTAGCTAACTATCTATTTAGTATACTAGTATATTTGACTTCCAATCAAAAGGTTTGGATAATTCCAAAATAGATAATGTTACTAATTTCTTCCCTCGGTGTAATTTTAATTACTATCACTACCATCGTTATAATACTCGCCGCTCTTCTTTCAAAGAAATCTATTGTAGACCGAGAAAAAAGTTCACCATTCGAATGTGGGTTTGACCCCAAAAGATCATCACGATTACCCTTTTCTTTACGATTTTTCCTTATTGCAGTAATTTTCCTAATCTTTGATGTTGAAATTGTGTTATTACTCCCCTTAATTATCTTCTTCCCTATTCCAATCCCCAGAATTTGACTTAGTGTAGGACTTTTCTTTCTCCTAATTCTAATTATTGGGCTTTATCATGAATGAAACCAAGGAGCCCTTGATTGAGCCCACTAGGACTGTAGTTAATAATAATATTTGGTTTGCATCCAAAAGGTGTTGGAACCCAACCTGTCTTAAACTTTTCTTTCCTCTTTTGTAGCCCCAAAAAAAAGAGGAAAGAAAAGAGTAGGAAGCGATATTTGCACCCAGTTTCGACCTGGTACTAGATGGTTTTCATCCCTACTTTTAGGTGAAGCCAAAAAGAGGCTTATCACTGTTAATGATAGAAATGGGCTATTCCCCACCTAAGAAATGTGGTGTTCATAGAAGAGCTGCTAACTCTTCTTCTAGCGGTTAAAATCCGTTAACATTTCTTAATTCATGTAGTTTACCTAAAACATTACATTTTCACTGTAAAGAGAAGCTCCGGCTTTATGAATGTCCAAAGATCCTAAAATCTCCCTAACATCTTCAGTGTTATGCTCTATATAAGCTATTTGAACATGCCCAAGAAAGTCCTACCAAAATAACAACTCAAAAAGTAAAAATTGTCAAATAAACCTTGAGATTATTATCTTGAAGTCATTGATTTAAAATTGAAGAAGTTTCTAGACTTTTGTAAAGACCTTGTCCTCCAAACGCTTCTCTTCATCCCTGATCCATACTTTTAACTAAACTTCTTCCTAAAGCCAAAGGTACCCCTCTAACCCCATAAGTTGACAAAAAAGGTATAAATCATATAGACCCCATAAATACAACAGATCCGTAATTCCGGAATCTTTTTATTTCTTCACCCACCTTAAACTTTGCCAATTCGTACCCGAGTCATCCTCCACTTAATCTTACTGTCAAAGCTAAAGTTTTTAACCCTAAAGGAAGGCAAATTATTTCTGGGGTTGGAAATAAAATTCAACTTATTATACTTCCTCCCACAACAGAAAGAAGTAATAACCCTCTTATCCCACGTAATATAATATGCCCTTCATCATTCATTGGGTGACAAACCCCGGGGTAAAAATCACTCGTTATACTATAATAAACTAACCGTAAAGAATAACATATTGTTAGCCCTGTAGAAAAGAAAAAGAGAAAGAATGAAAAGCTATTTAAATAACTTAAAGTTGCTATTTCCAAAATCAAATCCTTAGAATAAAACCCTGCTAAAAAAGGTATACCACATAAAGCTAGATTAGCCACATTTAAACAAGCAGAAGTGTAAGGTATTTGGCTCACTAAACTCCCCATATTCCGGATATCTTGGGAATCCTTTATATTGTGAATTACAGCCCCTGCACATATAAATAATAACGCCTTAAATAAAGCATGCGTAAGCAAATGAAAATAAGCTAACTTATAAAAACCTAATGACAAGATTCTTATTATTAACCCCAATTGTCTTAAAGTTGATAAAGCAATAATTTTCTTTAAATCAAACTCAAAATTAGCCCCTAACCCTGCCATAAATATGGTTAATCCAGAAATCAACAACAAAAAAGAAGTAACCCCTCTTCCCTCAATTAAAGGGCTAAATCGAATCAACAAATAAACCCCTGCTGTAACTAAAGTAGAAGAATGAACTAGAGCAGAAACAGGAGTGGGTGCAGCCATCGCAGCAGGCAGCCACGCCGAAAAAGGAATTTGAGCACTCTTAGTTATAGCAGCCAAAACAACTAAACATCCTACTAAAGTTATTTCCCAAGTACCCTTTATAGCTTCTAAGTAATAAATATAATTAAAACTACCAAAATTTAATATTCAAGCAATAGCTAATAAAAGTGCAACATCCCCAATTCGGTTAGATAAAGCTGTTAACATCCCCGCATTATACGATTTTACATTTTGATAATAAATTACTAAACAATAAGAAACAAGCCCCAGCCCATCTCACCCCAATAAAATTCTAATAAGATTTGGGCTAATAATTAGTAATATTATAGATATAACAAACATCAAAACCAAAAGAATAAATCGATTAATATTATAATCTCCTCTTATGTATTCTTCTCTATAGTAAATCACCAAAGAAGAAATTAACAAAACAAAACTCATAAAAATTAAGGATATTCAATCAAATAAAAAAGTCATAACAATACTCGAAGATTGTAAACTTACAACTTCCCATTCAATAAAATAAGTAATTTCCTTTAATAAACTTAAAATTCCCAAAGTAAATAAACTCCCACTCGTTATCAATAGAAAAACAAAACTAATAAAACAAATTGATAAATTTCACAACACTACCCGAAGTAACGAGTTACATCCTTGACACCACAAATCAATATTTTAATTAAACTATTCAGGTAAATCCATAATAAACTTGGCTCACTCTTTAAAATTAATAAATTTAAAGGTACCCAATGTAAAAATAAAAGTAAATATTCACGGCTATACCCTCCTACAGTGGCGTACAAACCTGAATATAAACTTCCATGTTGGCTATATCTAAAAAGATATAAAGTATAAGCTGCTCTAAAAAAGGACAAAAAGGCTAATCTAATTATACTAACCCAAGATCAACCAACAATTCTGTTTAATAATCTAATTTCTCCCAATAAATTTAATGTTGGAGGCGCAGCCATATTTGCTGAACTTAATAAAAATCACCACAATGCTATTCTAGGTATAAAATTTAAGAGCCCCTTATTAATAATTAGTCTTCGACTCCCTAGTCGTTCATAAGAAATATTTGTTAGACAAAACAAGCCAGATGAACACAACCCATGAGCAATTATAAGAGTAAAGGCTCCACATACTCCTCAATAATTTAAAGTCATAAGACCCCCTAAAACTAATCCTATATGAGCTACTGAAGAATACGCTACTAATGCCTTTAAATCAGTTTGCCGCAAACAAATAAATCTAACTAAACAGCCCCCAATCAAACTAATCCCAATCCAAATAAAATTAAACTTTATCCCCAGACTTGTTAATAAATTAAAAACTCGTAATAACCCATACCCCCCTAACTTTAACAATACCCCTGCCAAAATTATAGATCCTCTAACTGGGGCTTCTACATGGGCCTTTGGTAGCCACAAATGAACTAAAAATATAGGCATTTTCACTAAAAACGCAAAAATTAATGCCAAATATATCAATCCTCTACTTCTTAAAATTACATCCTTTAATATAAAAGGAATAAATAAACTACCTGCCCCTTGGTAAATATAAAATACCGCTACCAATAAAGGTAAAGAAGCTAACAAAGTGTAAAACAACAAGTATATCCCCGCCTGTACCCGTTCTGGCTGGTAGCCTCATCCTAAAATCAAAAATAAAGTAGGAATTAAAGACCCTTCAAAAAATAAATAAAACAAAAATAAGTTTTGGGTTCTAAATGTACAATACAACATTAATATTAAAAACAATACTATAAACAAAAATAACCCCTGATAATACTCATACTTTAACACCGATTGGCTTGCCATAATTATTAACCCACAAATCCAAAAACTCAATAAAATCAAACCAAAAGAAATTACATCACACCCCATAAAATATCTTACTTGATAAAATAAATAGGGGACCCCACCTAACAATATAAATAAAAAAGTTAACAAATAAAAACTCACATGAACCAAATGTCAGCTCTGAGAAATAAAAACTAACGGGATTACACCAACCAACCCTAATATAATCTTTAACATTGTAAAATTCTAAAAGATTGGAAATAATCATTCCCATGAGTTCGAATTATGGACACAAGAATAGATAAGCCCAGTGCCCCTTCACAAACAGCAAAGGTTAAAAACACTATTGAAAAATATATCTCAAAACCCAATCTCGTAAGATAGATAAATAGTAGACCATATAATCTTAAAACAATGAATTCCAAACTCAATAAAGTAGCTAGAAGGTGCTTCCGGTTAGAAATAAAACCTCCTACCCCAATAAACACTAATAAAATTAAACTCACTGGTCATAACAATTTTAACATTTGTTTTAATAGTTTAAATAAAACGTTGGTCTTGTAAATCAATAATGAGATAAATCTCTTAAAACTTCAGAGGTAAAGCTACTGCCCTATCTTTAGTCCCCAAAACTAATATTTTCATAAACTACCCTCTGTTTTGACACAATAATTTTACTCACACTAAGATTGACCGTTGGTTTTACCTTTCTTTCCATAACCCACCCTTTAGCTATAGGATTAATCCTCCTTTGTCAAACCCTTTTAATTTCTTTAATAACTGGCCTTCTAGCCCCCACATTTTGATTTTCTTATGTCCTTTTCTTAGTTTTCCTTGGAGGCATACTTGTTTTATTTATTTACGTAACTAGTCTAGCCTCTAATGAAATATTTTCCATTTCTGCTCAAACAATATTAGGCACTATCATTTCTGGGAGAATCATCTTAGTATTTACTTGTGTAAATGATCCCTCCCTCTGGGTTACTCCTAATCTCTCTGACCAAACCAATTTAATTGATTGAACTAGCTCTCAACCAACCCTTAAAACCCTTTTAATTAAACTTTATAACAACCCCACTCATCTTCTTACCCTCTTACTTGTTCTTTATTTATTTCTTACCCTAGTTGCTGTTGTAACCATTACACAAATTTTCCAAGGACCTCTTCGATCAAAGAACTAATGTTTAAACCTCTTCGATTACATCACCCCCTCTTTAAAATTGCCAACAACGCCTTAGTTGATTTACCAGCTCCCTCAAATATTTCAGCTTGATGGAACTTTGGATCCTTATTAGGATTATGTTTAGTTATCCAAATTGCCACAGGTCTCTTCTTAGCTATACATTACACTGCTCATATTGATTTAGCTTTCTCCAGTGTAGCTCATATCTGCCGAGATGTAAACTACGGCTGGCTCCTACGAACCCTCCACGCAAATGGAGCTTCCTTTTTCTTTATTTGTATTTATCTTCACATTGGACGAGGTATTTACTATGGGTCATACCAATTTATACATACATGAATAGTAGGAGTAGTGATTTTATTTTTAGTTATAGGAACTGCCTTTATAGGATATGTTTTACCCTGGGGGCAAATATCATTTTGAGGAGCAACAGTTATTACAAATCTTCTTTCTGCAATCCCTTATCTCGGTATAGATTTAGTTCAATGAGTTTGAGGAGGATTTGCTGTTGATAACGCTACTCTCACCCGATTTTTCACTTTTCATTTTCTTTTACCCTTTATTGTAGCAGCAGCTACAATGATTCACCTTTTGTTCCTTCATCAAACAGGGTCAAATAATCCACTAGGTGTAAACAGTGACGTTGATAAAATTCCCTTTCATCCCTACTTTACCTTCAAGGATGTCTTTGGGTTTGTTGTTCTTCTTATGACTCTCACCCTACTAACTCTTTTAAACCCTTACCTTTTAGGAGACCCCGATAACTTCATTCCAGCTAATCCCCTTGTTACCCCTGTTCATATTCAACCTGAATGATATTTCCTTTTCGCCTATGCAATTCTTCGTTCCATCCCTAATAAGTTAGGAGGAGTAATTGCTCTTGTTTTATCAATTGCCATTTTATTTATCCTCCCATTCGTTAACAAAAGTAATTTCCGAGGATTAGAATTTTACCCCATTAATCAAATTATATTTTGGTCATTGCTCTCAATTGTAATTTTACTAACTTGAATCGGAGCTCGCCCAGTAGAAGACCCTTATATCCTTCTTGGGCAAATTCTAACCGTAGTTTATTTCATGTATTATTTATTAAACCCCTTGGTTTTTAAGCTCTGGGACTCTCTACTTGATTAGCTAATTATTATGTGGATAATTTATGTTTTGAAAGCATACAGAAGAGGTTCGACTCCTCTATTGGCTTTACTTAAAAAGTTCAATTATACACCTACTCCTATAGCCAAAATCTTCAGCCCTCTAAAGAAAATTAAATAATTCAATGATAAAGGAAGAAAACTTTTCCAAGCCAAAAACATTAACTTGTCATATCGAAACCGAGGTAAAGTTCCCCGCACCCAAATAAATGCAAATGCTAAAAATACTAACTTTAAATAAAATAAAATTCTTAATACATCACACCCCAAAAACAACACACAAAATAATATTCTTATGAACAAAATACTGGCATACTCAGCTATAAAAATCAAAGCAAACCCTCCACTTCTATATTCCACATTAAACCCTGAAACTAACTCAGACTCTCCTTCCGCAAAATCAAAAGGAGTACGGTTTGTTTCTGCCAAACAAGAAGCAAATCAAGCTAAAGCCAAAGGAAAAGTTAAAAATATAAATCATCCATATTCCTGATACATTTTAAAATCCAATAAGTCTGTATCTCCCCACCAAAAAGACAAAAGAAAGTAAGAATTTAAAGCCAAACTCACTTCATAAGAAATGGTTTGAGCTACAGCACGTAAGCCCCCCAATAACGCATAATTAGAATTTGAGGCCCAACCCGCCACCATAACCGTATAAACCCCAAGGCTAGTACAACATAAGAAGAACAACAAACCCAATCTAAAATTATGCAACCCTGTTAAATAAGGCATAATTAGTCAAACTATCAATGCCAAAAATAAACTAAAAATAGGAGAAATATAGTAAGGCAAATAATTTGAAACCACAGGGTAAGTCTGTTCCTTTGTAAACAACTTGATAGCGTCCGCAAAAGGTTGGGGAATTCCACAAAATCCAACCTTATTCGGACCCTTCCGGATTTGAATATACCCTAATACTTTTCGTTCTAATAAAGTCAAGAACGCCACCCCCACCAAAACACAAATAACCAACAATAATCTACTTACTAACCCTAAAATTAAATCCTTATAAAACATTTACTACCTGAAGACATAATCTCCATTCAAGGATTCTAAATCCATTGCACTTATCTGCCAAAGTAGTTATTGATATTCAACTTATAAAGAATTTCCCTAATATTTGGTCCTTTCGTACTAAAATATTATCACAAATTGAGGATAGAAACCAACCTGGCTTACGCCGGTCTGAACTCAGATCATGTAAGGATTCAAAGGTCGAACAGACCTAAACCTTGAACTTCTACACCCAAGAATAACCCTTAGTCCAACATCGAGGTCGCAACCCTTTTTGTCGATTAGAACTCTCAAAAAAGATTACGCTGTTATCCCTAAGGTAACTTAGTCTTTTAATCGTTTATACGGATCATAAATTCATAAATCAATGTTCTCTCTTAAAAATAGTTTTTATTATCTTCCTGTCACCCCAACAAAATATTCCCCTTATCAAGTCTTAACCCTTCTAAAGTGACTAAACAATTTAAATATAAAGATCTATAGGGTCTTCTCGTCCTCCAATTATATTTCAGCCTTTTGACTAAAAAGTTAAATTTTAGATATTTTTAGGGAGACAGCTAATACCTCGTCCAACCATTCATTCCAGCCTTTAATTAGAAGACTAATGATTATGCTACCTTTGCACGGTCAATATACCGCGGCCCTTTAATTCTTTCAGTGGGCAGGCTAGACCTTCTATACTCACAAAAGGCGATGTTTTTGATAAACAGGCGAGCATTATATTTGCCGAGTTCCTTCCTAAAACTTTACTATCTTTTCATATTCTATATTCATTCTAACATTATAACTAATCCTTATTCATTCTAGACTACTCCTTAATACAGACCTTAAACATTTTAAAATTAAATCACCAGAAAATAAATTATAACACCCTTCAATAGATGGCTACTTTCAAACCTACTAATTTTCTAAATGTAATTGTTTTAACTATATTGCGGAGCTTATCCCCCACAATATTAAAGTCACTACCAAACCCGAAGACCATGGCTTCAACCTCCAGTAACTTCTGAATTAAATTCATTTCTTAAGGAACTAGATACCTTGAGGACCGACTAATATTTCATTACTATAAATTTATGAATAATTAATTTGCCACTTAAACTATCTTAAACTCATAGCACTCCTCACATCGAGACTTTAAGATCCCTCTACTTAATTATTAAACCCTGATACAAAAGGTACAACACTATGTCTACTTTTTACTAAACTAATTTTCAAATATTTCAACCTTCCCTCACGGTACTACTCTATCACAGATTCTATTTTTTCTTTACCCTTTACTAAAACTTTACTATTTCACATTGATTTGCCCACATAAAATTACCCACAAACTCTTTTTGCTAATAACTTCTTTCAAAATATATCGATTTGCACGACTTCATCCCAGTGTAAATGAGAAGCTTAACTCATCAAGCTCTATTTTGACTTTCTAGAGACACCTTCCGGTACATCTACTATGTTACGACTTATCTCGCCTTAAAAAACGAGAGCGACGGGCGATGTGTGCTTGTTTTAGAGCCGGTATCATAAAAGGTTATTATCCCTTATTACATCCAAATCCACCTTCAACCTTCTCTTACAAGAAAATTTTCGTATAACTATCATTATTGTAACCCATCTCCCCTTAACCATAAACTGCACCTTGACCTGACATCTTTCTTATTTAAGAACCTTGAGGGTATTCTCTCGAATCACTCTTCTGACGGCGGTATACAAGCTGAATACAAAATTAAGTTAAATAAACGTGGATTATCGATTACGGGACAGGTTCCTCTGACCGGATTAAAACACCGCCAAATTCTTTGAGTTTTGAGAACATAACTATTACTACTCTGGCTTAATTTTAACTTTTAGAATAATGGGGTATCTAATCCCAGTTTATTCCCTAAACTTCATAACTTCATTTAAACAACCCTAGGCTAATTCCAAGTTTAAAATTTCACCTAATAAAACTTCTCTTCCAACCTTACAATAAAATTAATTACAAACCAATAAAATACTCTTACCCCCTTCGTGTAACCGCGGCGGCTGGCACGAGTTTTGCCGGAATTAGCAAAATTACTGGTTCCAAGGTTTCTTGATCAACCAATACCAAACACTGTGAATAACTGGAAATATTGTTCAATCCTTTAGATTGTACTATCTTCCTCCCTAAAAGTTACATGTGAAACAATCTGGCAGAGAACTTTCTAGCTAGAATAAAACTTTTATGGTATCAAAAAAAACCGTGGAACAGGTATACACTTATATGTATAAACCCAGTTATAACCCTCAAAAAAACCTTAAATAACAACTATTTCTCCATCAAAGGAAGGGTAATATTATTTAGTAATTTTAAATAACTTACATGAGGAGAAACCAGCTAAAAGCTGGGAAGGATTCAATTCTTTTTTAAGAACTTAAAGAATTGAATCTTTATCATACAAACAAATCTTACTAAAGAGACTGTTTTATACCTTTCTTAATTGTTCCTTTAAGATATTCTATGGATATTATTTTCTAATCCCTACGAGACTACATTATACCATATATATATATAATATAAGAATATAGATCATTGTATAATTGTATAATTAATTAACTTAAGGTTCTTAGATCTTTTTGTAGTTAGATCTAAGAACCTTAATATCTTATACTTAGATATAAGTATTTTTATATTAAAATTATAAATTTTATTTATTTATTTATATATAACTATATATATACATATAAAATAATACCTGCACCAAATTTTAAAAACTTGCCAGCAGATTAAAAGTTTGGTACGGGGGGGGGCCTCAATTGGGAGTTTGCTCTAATTATAACCCTAAACTTTATCCTGTACCAATTCCTAAAAACTTCTCAGTAAATATGTTGAAAAT